AACCCCCCAATGGAAGGAAATACCATAATTTTCGATTTCTAGGATCAACCAACTAGGTTTTGTCGTTATAGAACATAAGAGTTTATAGAAGCAATGCAAAATAGATACGAATAGTACCCAAAAGGGGAGAAATAAAAAAAGTGTATATAAAAGTTATACAAAATGATATACGAATTATTATCCCTTTTTTATTTCCTTAATTAAATATTCAATTTCGTTTGATTAGGGCAAAGCTACTTAAAAACCTCGGCCTTTCTTAAAATATCCCGAACAGTTCCCGTAGGCTGAGCGCCCTTTTCAAGGAAATATAGAATAGCAGGAATGTTTAAATAACTTTGATTCTTTATCGGATCATAAAAACCCACGTTGCGAAGATCTCTTCCTTCTCTTCGGGATCGAACATCAATTGCAACGATTCGATAGACGGCTCATTGGGATAGATGTAAGTAAATGAACAAGACCCCCCCTAGAAACGTATAGGAAGTTTTCTCCTCGTACGGCTCGAGAAAAAATGATTCGCAGTTTTGTCTACGTATTCTAATGAATGGCAAGGGGGTTGATAAAATCACTTACACTGGGATTTCACTCCCTTTTTTGTTCGCCCTTCCTGAAAAAAGAAAAAATCATTTGTACTCATAACTCAAGTTGGATAATTCTAAATTAGGCAATTTATTTCATTTATTGAATGGTCTTTAACCCCCCTTATTTGTTTGTCTCGTTTAAAATAAAAAATATTTGGATTCTTTATTATGATCCAGTTCTTGAGACAATTGAAATGGCGTTTCCTTGTTCTGGGATCCTTTTTTCTTTGTTTTAAATCAGTGGGTTTAGACATTACTTCGGTGCTTCTTAATCGTTCCAAAATGGCAGCAACACGCCCCTTTTGTGATTTCTTTCTATCAAAGAATCATCTGAACGGTCGATTCCCGCGTGATACACTTTGAATCGAAAGAGTTTTATCAATTCCAATAAATTTTCCTTTTGAATTGAAAACTTGACCGAATCGGATCCTTTCGATTTCTATATTGATGATATACTTACGAAGTTGTTCCAATTTATTGATTGGCATTAACCCTAGATCCTTGCCCCCTGAAAGATGAATCAAGACTTTCTACTCGAGCTCCATCATGTACTATATTAATTACAATCCAACAAAAAGAGGGATTCTAGTGGAATAGAACAGATGTCGGGCCGAGAGCACCTTCGGTCCTATAAAAGATGGCGGATGTAAGAATAAGAATCCACACCGGATCGTGTCCTTCAAGTCGCACGTTGCTTTCTACCACATCGTTTCAAACGAAGTTTTACCATAACATAACATTCTCCTCATTTGGAACCCGGATGGAATTGATTCAATTGTGGAATCATGAATAGTCATTGGTTCAGCCGGTACATAGACATATGAATCTATACCCTTTTTCTTCTATACAAAGAGGGTAAAGAGTTTTTCTGAAGAAATCATCTTAGCAAGACCCCATTTTTTTATGTTATTGTATGAATGAAACAGTTTTTATAAAAAAACAAACTAATAGAAATAAATAGAGAAATAACACGAATAAATGAATTCTTTTTGACTCTGCATCTTAAAGTGACTCAATAGGAGATATTGACCCATCTCCCACTTCTTTGAATACCAAAGATTCAACTCATAAGCAAGCATTAATCATCATTTTTCTAATCAAAAGAGCTTCCTATTTCGATTAGAAAAATGAAAAAATGATTTGAATAAAGTTTTCCATTAAAGACGACATTTGATCATCATAAAAACAAGAGAAATCTCTGTTTCTTTTCGAATTGAACCATCAAGGATGATGATTTAAAGCAGATAAATAGATTGAACAAGAAACCCAATTTTTCGTGAGATGGATAAAAAAGACTGATAGAGGGGAAGATTTAGGTACTTATTCTTTCGATTCTAATTTTATTAATCAGATGAACGAGTATAGGTTTTTCGTACCTATCTATCTATTGGATAGACTGAACAACAGTCTCTGTTATGGATAGTCTATATTAAAAAATAAAATGCACTATTTCAATATCAATCAATATTTAAGGGATTCCAATTCTTTTTCCCCAAAACCGAAAGATTGTTGTCACTGAAATAGAACGAACTCAAATGATAACAATACATCCATATTAACTTAAGCTAAGCATTTCCTCATTCATTTGATATGTATTTTTTTGTTTGACCCGGGATTAAGTAATCTTTATGCAACCTTGGCAGAAAGTAAAGTGACTTAAATTTACGAATTCCCCCCGTCTCAAGAGGTTCTTTCTTATTGCGATTCAAAGTGGATCGTTGAAAATTCAATATGAGACATAAGGTTTCTCTTCAAATTAAGTAACTAAACCGCCTCATATATGACTATATGACAATATGAAGGGAATGAACATATGATGAAAAATCCGCCCTACTTTAGTTTTTAGTAGGTTGAATTCAAAAAAGTGTGACCTATGTTCCTGTTGTACCTCGACCACAAATAAATATATTTAGTTCAATCTGCATGTCGTTTGCACTCAATTCAGTTAGTTCGGTTTGTGAAAAACAAAGATAGGATTCATTCACATTCAAAATCATAAAAGAAACAAAAATTACATTCTATCCAATCCCAATATTAGACATTTAAACAGAACGTTATTTTCAAAAGAAACTTTGACTCTGATACAATGTATATGTCTGGGACGAAAGGATTCGAACCTCCGAATACCGGGACCAAAACCCGTTGCCTTACCACTTGGCCACGCCCCATTTAGATTTCCATTCGACACTAATAAAGATAATAAAGAATAATAGTAGTATTGGGTCTTGGTCAATTCCAGGACAAATGTCTATAGAAAATCTTTATAGAATAAATTAGATTCTTTCTATAATTTTTACACGTGTAGATATAGATATAGAATTCAACTGAATTCATTGATCATTACATAGAATTCAATTAAGATATTCTATGAAAGTATGATTTCTTCTATTCTCCTTTGTTTGAGAATTGGGGAATTTTTGATTGGGTGGGTTCAAAGAAAAAGAAGGATTTGTGTCTACCTTACTTTACTTCATTTTTCCTTATAGCAATAACTCAATCAAAATGCAATTATCTCCAAGAACAAAATGTCTGTTATGCTTAATATCTTTAGTTTGATCTGTATCTGTCTTAATTCTGCCTTTTATTCGAGTAGTTTTTTCTTCGCCAAATTGCCCGAGGCCTATGCTTTTTTGAATCCAATCGTAGATCTTATGCCAGTCATCCCTTTGTTCTTTTTTCTCTTAGCCTTTGTTTGGCAAGCTGCTGTAAGTTTTCGATGAGATCTTTAATATTATCCTATAAAATGAAAATTCATGATTTATTCGAGAAAAAATTATAACAATGAAAATGAATAAGATCAAATAAGTCTTACATTATGAACCTTCGATTCAAACATTGAAAGTCTTGGATAGCTGCGAGAAATCCTAATCTGGCTCACCCCGTATTCCCCATTCTGCCCTTTTCCATTGAAAGACCCTACATAGGGTTAGGTTAGGGTCCCCCACCCACAATATCTAATTGTGGGTATGAAATAGATTTTTGGTAATGAAAGACTCTTATGACAACTGAATTTTCATTAATTATTTTCTGTTTCTAGAAAGCACTTCATTTATTATTTATTGGTGTCAAAAGATTTCGTATTAAAAAATGGAGGATCTATTCCCTTTTCTCATTTTTCCAAAAAAAGGATCTTGGAGATTGTGTAATGCTTACTCTCAAACTTTTCGTTTACACAGTAGTGATATTCTTTGTTTCTCTATTTATCTTTGGATTCCTATCTAATGATCCAGGTCGTAATCCTGGACGTGAAGAATAAAACAAGGTTTTTCGTTGCTTGATTTTCTAATTTTCTTAGGATTTTTTATCTATTCCATACGTTTAACTAGGAAAAAATAAAAAGTATTGGCGAAATTGGAAAGAGAAATAAAATATCAAGTCATCAACAAAAACGGAAAGAGAGGGATTCGAACCCTCGGTACGAATAACTCGTACAACGGATTAGCAATCCGCCGCTTTAGTCCACTCAGCCATCTCTCCCAATTGAAAAAGATAATTACTATGTTACATTACACATCAAATAAGGATTGAAAAAGTCTTTCTTTCTCTTTCTTTATCTATATTATTATATATCTACAACTTTTATTAGCAAATTCCATTTAGTTCAAGTAAGGGCTCGAAAGATTCAATAGAAAAAGAAAGACGACCTCTTTTGCTTTGATTTTGGTCGAAAGGGACCTTTTTGATTCCCGCGGCCTGGCCTGGTAAGTACCTAGCCGGGCCCTTTTTTGTTCCAACGAATCTTGGCTAAACGGCTTCTCCCTATTTTAAAACAAAAGAGTTTGCTAATAAAGCAACAACAAAAAGACGAAGGACTATTTCCATTCTTATTGACTATTTCCATTCTTATTATAGAATCAAATCCTTATAAATTTTTTATTCTTCTTTCTTACTTTTTTATTTACTTCACGACCTTACTCTTACTGGAATAAAAAAAGGAAACTTTGGATTTTTACACAATGCATTTTTTATTCTAATTTCAACGGTTTTGACGAATTGTATCTATCAAAGCGCCTCCAGCAAAAGACAAAAGAAAAGATAGAACTTTTTATTTAGTTATTTAAATTAGCCCTCTTTTTTGATGAATTTTTGCAATTAGAATCCCCCACGAAAAACGTCAATACTCTAATTTTCATGATTCTTTTATGATCTTATCTTGATGGCCCCTAATTCCCCCTGTTCGACAAAAGGCCCTTTTTCTATAATAATCACATTGTAGCGGGTATAGTTTAGTGGTAAAAGTGTGATTCGTTATAGTAACCCCCTTAAATAGTTAAGGGGTCTTTCGGTTTGATTTCTATTCCGATCAAAAAACTTTATTTCTTAAAAGGATTAAATCCTTTTCCTCTCAATGACAGATTCGAGGAAAAATAGAAATTCTCGTGATTTGTATCCAAAGGTCACTTAAAAATTGGATTACGA